CACCCATTCTGACTACGAAACTGAAAGGAATTTCAGAAAAGGAAGAAGTGGGGAAAAGTGAGGAAGAAAGAAACATAGAAATAGAAACTATTTATGAGGGGGGGGATAAACAGGAACAAGAGGTATCCACCGAAGAAAAGCCTTCTTCTTCCCTTTTTTCGGGGGAAAGGGTGGATCCGAACAAAATCGATGAAACAGAAAAGCTACGAGTGAATGGCAAGAAAAAAAAAAAAACAAAGGGCGAACTCCACTTTCGCTTTAAAGAGACATACTATAAAAATATCCCAGTTTATGAAACTTCTTATCTGGATGGGAATCAAGAGAATTTGAAGTTAGAAATATTAAAAAAAAAAGAAGATAAATATTTATTATGGTTTGAAAAACCTCTTGTGACGCTTCTTTTTGATTATAAACGATGGAATCGACCTTTTCGATATATAAAAAATGACCGGTTTGAAAATGCTATAAAAAATGAAATGTCACAATATTTTTTTTATACATGTCAAAGCGATGGAAAAGAAAAAATAGCTTTTACGTATCCACCTAGTTTAGCAACTTTTGGAGAAATGATACAAAAAAAAATATATTTTTTCACACCAGAAAAATTGGTTTCTGATGAATTGTATACTGATTGGAGTTTTATCAATGAACTTAAAAGAATAAATTTAAGTAAGGAGTTTATAAATAGAGTCGAATCTTTAGATAAGGAATCCTTTGATCTGGGCATACTTGAAAAAAGGACTCGATTCTCTAATAATGAAACTAAAAGAGAATACTTGCCTAAAATATATGATCCTTTCTTGCATGGACCCTACCGCGGAAGAATCAAAAAAAGCTTTTCACCTTTAAGTTTAAGCATAAATCAAACTTCTAAAAAAAAAAACACGGATCCGTTTTGGATAAATAAGATTCATGCTATACTTCTTACTACTGATTTTCACGAATTTGAACAGACAATAGATACACTCAATATAAAACCATTATCAACAGAAAAAGAACTCTCTTTATTGTCAACAGAAAAAGAACTCTCTTTATTGACATTGACAGAAGATGAACAGGGAAAGATCGATTCCGAGGATCGAGTCAAAATTTTGAAATTTTTATTCAATATAGTTATAACTAATCCCAACAATCAAACAATTCTAAAAAAATCTATTGGAATAAAAGAAATAAGTAAAAAAGTTCCTCGATGGTCATACAAATTAATCAAAAATTTAGAACAAGAGGACGAAGAAACCGCGGAAAAGTTAACAACAAAGCCTGAAATTCGTTCAAGAAAATATAAGCGCATAGTGATTTTTACTGCTAACCAGGCAAACACCAAGACTTATACTAATACCAAGGATGCTAATGATCCTGATCGACCAGACGAAGTGGCTTTGATACGCTATTCGCAACAACCGGATTTTCGTCGAGACATAATAAAAGGTTCCATGCGTGCCCAAAGACGTAAAACAATTACTTGGGAACTGTTTCAAGCAAATGTGCATTCCCCACTTTTTTTGGACAGAGTAGACAAACCCCGCTTTTTTTCTTTTGATATTTCTGTGCCGATGAAACTAATATCTCCAAATTGGATATATAAAAACAAAGAATCACAAATTTATGATTATACAGAAAAAAAGATTGAGAAAAAAGACGAGGACAAAAGAAAAAAATACAAAAGAGAAGAGAAAATGCGGCGAGAAATAGCAAAAGCTTGGGCTAGGGGTTTACTTGTTCAAGGAATAAGGAGCTTCCTATTAATAACACAATCGATTCTTAGAAAATATATTATATTACCTTCATTGATAATAGCTAAAAACATTGCCCGTATGTTATTATTCCAATTTCCTGAGTGGTCCGAGGATTTCAAGGATTGGAATCGAGAAATGCATGTTAAATGCACTTATGATGGTGTTCCATTATCCCAAACAGAATTTCCAAAAAACTGGTTAAGAGAAGGTATTCAGATAAAGATCCTATTTACTTTTTGCCTGAAACCTTGGCACCGATTTAAACTACAACCCTCTCATAAAGATCCAATGAAAAAAACGAAAGGTCAAAAGATTGATTTTTGCTTTTTAACAGTTTGGGGAATGGAAACTGAACTACCTTTCGGTTCTCCTCGAAAACGGCGTTCGTTTTTTGAGCCTATTTTTAAAGATCTAAAAAAAAAAATTAAAAAATTGAAAACTAACTGTTTTATAGCTTTAACAATTTTAAAAGAAAGAACAAAATTAGAAGGAACAAAATTGTTTCGAAAAGTCTCAAAAGAAACAAAAAAATGGATCACTCAAAGTATTCTATTTCTAAAGGGAATAATAAAAGAACTTTCAAAAAGAAATCTAATTCCATTTTTTAGGTTGAGAGAAATATATGAATTGGGCGAAACTAAAAAAGATTCGATAATCAGTAATAAGATGATTCCCAAATTATCCCTTCAAATTCAATCTCTGGAGTGGGCAAATTATTCATTAACATTAACAGAAAAAAAAATAAAAGATCTGACTAAGAGAACAAACACAATCAAAAATCAAATAGAAAAAATTATAAAAGACAAGAAAAACGAATTTCTAACTCAAGAAATAAATATTAGTTCTAACAAACTAAGTTATCGGGATAAAATATTAGAATCATCAAAAAAAATTTGGCAAATATTAAAAAGAAGAAATATTCGATTAATCCGTAAATTCTATTTTTTTATAAAAATTTTCATTGAAAAGATATACATAGATATTATTCTATATATCATTAATATTCCAAGAACCAATACACAACTTTTTCTTGAATCAACAAAAAAAATAATTGAGAAATTCATTTACAATAATGAAGCAAATCAAGAAAGAATTAATAAAACAACTAAAAATACAATTCATTTTATTGCAACTATAAAAAACTCACTTTCTAATATTAGTATTAGAAATAAGAATGCAAAAGCTTTTTGTGACTTATCCTCCCTCTCACAAGCATATGTATTTTACAAATTATCACAAACCCAAGTTATTAGTTTTTATAAATTCAAACCTATCCTTCAATATCACGGAACATCTCTTTTTCTTAAAAATGAAATAAAAGATTATTTTGAAGAACAAGGAATATCTCATTCCAGATTAAGACATCATTATGGGTTAAGACAGAAAATCTTTTGGCATTCTGGAATGAATGAATGGAAAAACTGGTTAAGGAGTCATTATCAATACGATTTAGTTCAGAGTAGATGGCTTAGATTAGTACCAGGACATTGGCGAAATAGCGTCAATCAACACTATATGGCTCAAACTAAAGATTTAACAAAATGGGATTCAGATGAAAAAGAAAGATTAATTCATTACGAAAAAAAAAATGATTTTCAAGCGAATTCATTACTGAATCAAGAATATAAACTGAATCAAGAACAAAAATATAAAAAATATAATTTAAAAAAACACTATGGATACGATTTTTTATCATATAAATCTATTAATTATCAAGATAAGAGGGACTCATATACTTATGGATCGCCATTACAAGTAAATAAGAGGGAAGAGATTTCTTATAATTACAACATGGATAAAGGAAAATTTTTTGATACACTGGGGGATATCCCTCTCCATAATTATCTAGGAGAAGACGATATTCTAGATGCTATGGGGAAATTTTCACATAGACAATTTTTAAATTGGCGAATTCTTCATTTTTGTCTTAGAAATAAGGCCACTATTGAGTCCTGGGTCAATACCAGTACCAAGAGTAACAAAAATATTAAGACTGTGGTTAATAATTATCAAAAACTTGATAAAATTAATAAGAGGGACCTTTTTTATTTCACAATTTATCAAGATCAAGGAAGCAACCCATCCAATAAAAAAAGAAGCCCTTTTGATTGGATGGGAATGAATGAAGAAATACTAAGTTGTCCTATATCGAATCTGGAACTTTGGTTCTTCCCCGAATTTGTGCTACTATATAATGCATATAAGGTTAAACCATGGATCATACCAATAAAATTACTTCTTTTAAATTTTAATGGAAATGGAAACATTAATAAAAATTTTATTGAAATTAATAAAAATATTATTGAAAATAAAAAAAGGGACCCCCTTATAGCACCGAATGAAAAAAAAATTCTTGGATTAGAGAATCGAAATCAAGAAGAAAAAGAACCCATAGGTGAAGGGGATCTTGTATCAGATGCACAAAAACAAGGAAATTTTAGATCCGTTCTCTCAAACCAAGAAAAAGATGTTGAAGAAGATTATGGTAAATCAGACAGAAAAAAACGTAGAAAGAAAAAGCAATCCAAGAGCAACACGAAAGCAGAGCTTGATTTCTTCCTAAAAAGGTATTTGCGTTTTCAATTGAGATGGGCTAATTCTTTAAATAAAAGAATAATCAATAATATCAAAGCATCTAGTTTCCTCCTTAAACTGATAAATCCAAACGAAATTGTTATAGCCTCTATTCACAGGGGAGAAATGAATCTGGATATTTTGATGAATCAGAAGGATTTAACTCTTAGAGAATTAATGAAAAAAGGAATATTGATTATCGAGCCAATTCGTCTGTCTGTCAAAAATGATGGACAATTTATTCTATATCAAACTATAAGTATTTCATTGGTTCATAAAAATAAACAACAAATTAATCAAAGATACCAAGAAAAAAACTATATTGATAAAAAGAATTTTGATGAATCCATTGCAAGACATCAAAAAATGACTGAAAATAAAGACAAAAATCATTATGATTTGTTTGTTCCTGAAAATATTTTATCCACTAACCACCGGCGAGAGTTGCGAATTCGAATTTCTTTCAATTCAAGGGATAAAAATGGTATGCATAGAAATCCAGTATTTTTAAATAATCTAAAAGATTGTGGTCAAGTTTTTAATAAAAACAAACATCTTGATAGTGATAAAAAGAAACTAATTAAATTAAAGTTCTTTCTTTGGCCCAATTATCGATTAGAAGATTTAGCTTGTATGAATCGCTATTGGTTTAATACTACTAATGGCAGTCGTTTCAGTATGGTAAGGATACATATGTATCCGCGTTTGAAAAGTCGTTAATGGTACATTTTCCCATATATTATGTATGTACCGTGTCGGGTATATGAAAACAAATAGATGGGCACAAGGATCGTCTTCCATTCCATTCTGATACATGATATTAATTTAATGACATACATATCAATTAGATCGACAAATGAATCAACAAAATCCTCTTAGTTGAACTCTAAAATTTTCTCTTTTGTAGAAATCTATCACTCTTTTGTATCCCTATACGAATCAAATTGAAAACCGGATTGATTCATTTTATTTGAAAAAATTATATCATAACGAACTTAAAATCATTGTGCATATCAAAATGACTGGTATTATTATTACTGATCAGTAAAATTAACATTCAAAAAAGGGGGAGAGAAAATTTTGTTTTATGGTAAAAAATTCATTCATCTCAGTTATTTTTCAAGAAAAAAAAGAAGAAAACAAGGGGTCTGTTGAATTTCAAATAGTCAGTTTCACCAATAAGATACGAAGACTTACTTCCCATTTGGAATTGCACAAAAAAGACTATTTATCTCAGAGAGGTCTACGTAAAATTCTAGGAAAACGTCAACGGCTGCTGTCTTATTTATCAAAAAAAAATAAAATACGTTATAAAGAATTAATTAGTGAGTTGGATATTCGGGAATCAAAAAATCGTTAATTTGAAAATTTTGAATTAGTCGATTTATTAGATTTTTCATTTTGATGTACTTCTTTTCGTTTTCAACAATTCATGTAAGAATGAATCGAGGAAAAACTTATGAATCTATCAGCTACAGAAAAAGACCTTATGATAGTCAATATGGGACCTCACCACCCATCAATGCACGGTGTTCTTCGTCTCATCGTTACTCTAGATGGTGAAGATGTTGTTGACTGTGAACCCATATTAGGTTATTTACACAGAGGAATGGAAAAAATTGCGGAAAACCGAACAATTATACAATATTTGCCTTATGTAACGCGTTGGGATTATTTAGCCACTATGTTCACGGAAGCAATAACCGTAAATGGACCAGAACAATTGGGCAATATTCAAATCCCTAAAAGAGCCAGCTATATCAGAGTAATTATGTTGGAGTTGAGTCGTATAGCTTCTCATCTATTATGGCTTGGACCTTTTATGGCAGATATTGGTGCACAGACCCCCTTTTTCTATATTTTCAGAGAAAGAGAATTAGTATATGATCTATTCGAAGCTGCCACCGGTATGAGAATGATGCATAATTATTTTCGTATCGGAGGAGTAGCCGCCGATTTACCTTATGGCTGGATAGATAAATGTTTGGATTTCTGCGATTATTTTTTAACAGGAATTGTTGAATATCAAAAACTTATTACGCGAAATCCTATTTTTTTAGAACGAGTTGAAGGGATAGGCGTTATTGGTGGAGAAGAAGCAATAAATTGGGGTTTATCCGGCCCAATGCTACGAGCATCTGGAATCAAATGGGATCTTCGTAAAGTTGATCATTATGAGTGTTACGACGAATTTGATTGGGGAATCCAGTGGCAAAAAGAAGGAGATTCATTAGCTCGTTATTTAGTCCGAATCAGTGAAATGACGGAATCCATAAAAATAATTCAACAGGCCCTGGAAGGAATTCCGGGGGGTCCCTATGAGAATTTAGAAATCCGATGCTTTGATCGAAAAAGGGATCCAGAATGGAATGATTTTGAATATCGATTCATTAGTAAAAAACCTTCTCCTACATTTGAATTACCGAGACAAGAACTTTATGCGAGAATGGAAGCCCCAAAGGGAGAATTAGGAATTTTTCTGATAGGGGATCAAAGTGGTTTTCCTTGGAGATGGAAAATTCGCCCGCCGGGTTTTATCAATTTGCAAATTCTTCCTCAGTTAGTTAAAAGAATGAAATTGGCTGATATTATGACGATACTAGGTAGCATAGATATCATTATGGGAGAAGTTGATCGTTGAAATGATAATTTATACAACAGAAGTACAAGATATCAATTCCTTTTACAGATTGGAATCTTTAAAAGAGGTCTTTGGGATCATATGGATGTTTGTCCCTATTTTGACTCTTGTAGTGGGAATCACAATAGGTGTACTAGTAATTGTATGGTTAGAAAGAGAAATATCTGCAGGAATACAACAACGTATTGGGCCTGAATACGCCGGTCCTTTGGGAATTCTTCAAGCTCTAGCAGATGGAACAAAACTGCTTTTCAAAGAGAATATTCTTCCATCTAGAGGAAATACTGGTTTATTCAGTATTGGACCGTCTATAGCAGTCATATCAATTTTACTAAGTTTTTCAGTAATTCCTTTTAGCTCTCGCCTTATTTTAGCCGATCTCAATATCGGTATTTTTTTATGGATTGCCATTTCAAGTATTGCTCCTGTTGGACTTCTTATGTCAGGATACGGATCAAATAATAAATATTCCTTTTTAGGTGGTCTGCGAGCTGCTGCTCAATCGATTAGTTATGAAATACCATTAACTCTATGTGTTTTATCAATATCTCTACGTGCGATTCGTTGAAATATAAACTTTTCTTTTCCCTATTCCTTTCGTTCTAGAAAATAAGCTGAATGGATTGAATAGATATCTTCGTTTTTTATTATCCTTCAGGTTGATAAACTAAATTAGATAGTTATATATGAGTGAAAGAAAGCAGCTTATAAATTCGCAGTAAATTAAACAAAAAGATTGAATCTCATTTCCTATGTACAAGAGTTAAGTGGAAGAAAACATAAGAGGAAGAAGTCTTTACCCCAAGACGGGTTGATTAGTCAATCTAGCTTGAAGCGGGCTCAAAAGATCAACCGTATATAGTTTTCGCTATCCTTTGTATGGATTACCATACATGTATTGCCAAACCAAACGGGGGATTGAACAAAAAAAATGAGTGGATGATTAGGAACACCAAAATACACAAAGGATTAGTAATGGAGATTATGTAAATTATATAAAAGGATATTTCTGGATAACATAAAAAGAATACTAATTGGGGCTTTAAATTAGTAGAAATGAGTAGGCAGTACTCCCCACGATTCCGGTCCAGAGTATGCTCCTATCCACCGATTAAATTAATGACTATCAGGAACGAAATAATCCTTTACTATTTTTTAGTTTAAGCCCCCATTCGTAGTTTTCTTAGATCAGAAAGAAGAATAGGAACGAAAAACAAACAATAAAGAATAAAAAAGAAATTTTTTTTTATTCTTTCTTTCATATATATAGAGTATAGAGAGCTATAAGCCGTGTCATGATTTATGAGCTAATGTAATGTTTCATTTTTTTTTTTCGTAATCGAAAACAATGGGTTGAAATATCTATTGATATTTCTACAAGAAGCATTTTATTGAAGGCTTAGGTTATTACTCAACAAATAAAAATTGAAATTATTAACGGGCGAGATCAATTCCGAAGCACTTTTTTTTTTATTTATTTATTCTTCATAATATAGCAGACAGAATTCCAGTGGTATAATTTTGGACCTTCCAATCCATTTTTTCTCTATCTATTCTACAACCATACGAAGATAAATAATACTGATTCGGTCCTTAAATTTATTTGTGACCCACGAGGAGCCGTATGAGTTGAAAACCTCATGTACGGTTTTGGACTAGCGATGGAAACAGTGATGTTATCATCGACTATAATTATCTAACAGTTCAAGTACAGTTGATATAGTTGAGGCGCAATCAAAATATGGTTTTTGGGGATGGAATTTGTGGCGTCAGCCAATAGGGTTTATCGTTTTTCTAATTTCTTCTCTAGCAGAATGTGAGAGATTACCTTTTGATTTACCAGAAGCCGAGGAAGAATTAGTAGCAGGGTATCAAACCGAATATTCGGGTATCAAGTTTGGTTTATTTTACGTTGCATCCTATCTAAATCTATTACTTTCTTCGTTATTTATAACAGTTCTTTACTTGGGGGGTTGGAATATTTCCATTCCGTACGTATTCGTCCCTGAGCTCTTTGAAATAAATAAAATGAATGGAATCTTTGGAACGACAATTGGTATCTTTATTACATTAGCTAAAACTTATTTGTTTTTGTTTATTTCTATCGCAACAAGATGGACTTTACCTAGGTTAAGAATGGACCAATTATTAAATCTTGGATGGAAATTTCTTTTACCCATTTCTCTCGGTAATCTATTATTAACAACTTCTTTCCAACTTCTTTCACTGTAAAGAAAAAAGGAATATGAGATTCATGACTTGGTTCAAACAAGAGAAAGAAACAAACATAAAAATATTCATAGATATTCACGATATGTTCCCTATGATAACTGGGTTCATGAATTATGGCCAACAAACAGTCCGAGCAGCAAGGTACATTGGTCAAGGTTTCATGATTACCTTAGCCCACGCAAATCGTTTACCCGTAACTATTCAATACCCTTATGAAAAATTAATCACATCGGAGCGTTTCCGCGGGCGAATCCATTTTGAATTTGATAAATGCATTGCTTGTGAAGTATGTGTTCGTGTATGCCCTATAGATCTACCTGTTGTTGATTGGAAATTTGAAACGGATATTCGAAAAAAACGATTGCTTAATTACAGTATTGATTTCGGAATTTGTATATTTTGTGGTAACTGCGTTGAGTATTGTCCAACAAATTGTTTATCAATGACTGAAGAATATGAACTTTCTACTTACGACCGTCACGAATTGAATTATAATCAAATTGCTTTGGGCCGTTTACCGATGTCAGTAATTGACGATTATACAATTCGAACAATTTTGAATTCGCCTCAAAGAAAAACTGAGTAAGTAAACCTCCTATTCTATTAAAGAGAAATTTCCAATTCTTTTATTTTAAGGTTCCTTTTTGGTTTAAGTTAAAAGAATGTTTGGTTTGAATTAAAAGAATGAGGCCTTTCCCTTTGTTTGGTCAATAAATAAAAATTCAATTACAAATTAACTGGTTGAATTGGTTGATAAGAATTTCGAATTCATTTTTATTGAAAATCTATTAATATATTCGTAATTATTTCGAAATATATAGTTTCAAAAAAAAATACCCTTTCGAACAAACAAAAAAAAAGAATCAAAAATGAAACTGTCCAATAATTGGACTTAGATCAATTCACACCTAATAGATTAGAATTTTATTCAATTAGGAACGTATCATAAAAAAAAATTCCTGGTCGGGTCAATAAGATCATGAAAAGCATTTCGATTTATTTATCTCTATATAATGGATTTGCCTGGACCAATACACGATTTTCTTTTAGTTTTTCTGGGATCGGGTCTTATATTAGGGGGCCTGGGAGTGGTATTACTTACCAATCCAATTTATTCTGCCTTTTCATTGGGATTGGTTCTTGTTTGTATATCCTTATTCTATATTCTCTCAAATTCTCATTTTGTAGCTGCTGCCCAGCTGCTTATTTATGTGGGAGCCATAAATGTTTTAATCCTATTTGCTGTGATGTTCATGAATGGTTCAGAATATTATAAGGATTTTAATCTGTGGACCATTGGGAATGGCCTTACTTCGTTGGTTTGTACAAGTATTCTTGTTTCGTTAATTGCTACTATATTAGATACATCATGGTACGGGATTATTTGGACTACAAGATCAAACCAAATTATAGAACAAGATTTGATAAGTAATAGTCAACAAATTGGAATTCATTTAGCAACAGATTTTTTTCTTCCATTTGAATTCATTTCAATAATTCTTTTAGTTGCTTTGATAGGTGCAATTGCTGTGGCTCGTCAGTAATAAATAGGAATAGCAAGCAATCTAAATTAAACTTTTTTCTGTCTTATCGCATCTATTTTCCTTGAATTCTATTTGAATATTGTTCGTGTATAAAATAGAAATTCGTTTATTCGATATATTTCCAATATATTCTTTTTGTTCTATTCTATTCTAGTCAATCAAATCCCTTGAATTATTGTTCAATTACTGTTCATATTAAAATGAATCGAAATTAAGAAGGAGTTGGTCAATGATGATCGAACATATACTTGTTTTGAGTGCCTATTTATTTTCTATCGGTATTTATGGATTGATCACGAGTCGAAGTATGGTTAGGGCCCTTATGTGTCTTGAACTTCTACTGAATGCGGTTAATATAAATTTTGTAACATTTTCTGATTTTTTTGATAGTCGGCAATTAAAAGGAAATATTTTCTCAATTTTTGTTATAGCTATTGCAGCCGCTGAAGCAGCTATTGGATCAGCTATTGTTTCCTCAATTTATCGTAACAGAAAATCAACGCGTATCAATCAATCAACTTTGTTGAATAAGTAATATTAATAATATTAAATTCTAAGATTCACCAATTTCAATTAGCATGTCCAATATGTTGGAATCTACATCATGTTTTCGTTTTCGAAAACGTAAGAAATCAAAGTATCTTGGTCCTTTCTTATGAGTTGATCCCGAAGGAAATTTATTAGAAAATTTCTGGTAAATCGTTGATTCATCTAGTGTTTAACTATAATGATTCATTTACAAGTTTACTAGATTGAAATTTTATGATGTTCAAAAATTTATAGATCCCATGTCACATTCAGTAAAAATTTATGATACATGTATAGGGTGTACTCAATGTGTCCGAGCCTGCCCCACCGATGTGTTAGAAATGATACCTTGGGATGGATGTAAAGCTAAGCAAATTGCTTCCGCTCCAAGAACCGAAGACTGTGTTGGTTGTAAGAGATGTGAATCCGCTTGTCCAACGGATTTCTTGAGCGTTCGAGTTTATTTATGGCATGAAACAACTCGAAGCATGGGTCTAGCTTATTGATACGTTCCAGAAAACCCCACTTGAATACATTTTGAATCCATTTGATTTTTTTTACTGAAAAAACCCGTGCTCAAAAAAAAGTCTTTTTGAGCACGGGTTTTTCTGGTCCAAGTGTATCTTGTCTTTACCACGAATTATTTTCCTTGGTTAACAATAATTGTAGTTTTACCAATATTTGCAGGTTCTTTAATTTTCTTTCTTCCTCATAGAGGAAATAAGCTAATTAAGTGGTATACCATGTGTATATGCATATTTGAACTCCTTCTAACAACCTATGCATTTTGTTATCATTTCCGATTGGACGATCCATTAATCCAGCTGGCGGAAGATTATAAATGGATAAATTTTTTTGATTTTTACTGGAGATTGGGAATAGATGGACTTTCTATAGGGCCCATTTTACTGGCAGGATTTATCACCACTTTAGCTACTTTGGCGGCTTGGCCAGTTACTCGAGATTCGCGATTATTCCATTTCCTGATGCTAGCAATGTACAGTGGTCAAATAGGATCATTTTCTTCTCGAGACCTTTTACTTTTTTTCATCATGTGGGAGTTCGAATTAATTCCTGTTTATCTACTTCTATCCATGTGGGGGGGAAAGAAACGTCTGTACTCGGCTACAAAATTTATTTTGTACACTGCAGGAGGTTCCATTTTTCTATTAATAGGGGTTTTGGGTATCGGTTTATACGGTTCTAATGAACCAACATTAAATTTTGAAACATTAGCTAATCAATCGTATCCGGTCGCACTGGAAATAATATTCTATATTGGATTTCTTATTGCTTTTGCTGTCAAATCGCCGATTATACCCTTACATACGTGGTTACCAGACACCCACGGGGAGGCACATTACAGTACTTGTATGCTTCTAGCCGGAATTTTATTAAAAATGGGAGCATACGGATTAGTTCGGATCAATATGGAATTATTACCCCATGCTCATTCCATATTTTCTCCCTGGTTGATAATAGTGGGTACAATGCAAATAATTTATGCAGCTTCAACATCTCTTGGTCAACGGAATTTAAAAAAAAGAATAGCCTATTCCTCCGTATCTCATATGGGTTTCATAATTATAGGAATTGGTTCTATAACTGATACGGGACTCAACGGAGCTATTTTACAAATAATATCTCATGGATTTATCGGTGCTGCACTTTTTTTCTTGGCAGGAACGAGTTATGATAGAATGCGTCTTGTTTATCTCGACGAAATGGGCGGAATGGCTATTCCGATTCCAAAAATATTTACGATGTTCAGTATCTTATCGATGGCTTCTCTTGCATTACCGGGCATGAGTGGTTTTGTTGCAGAATTGATAGTCTTTTTTGGAATAATTACCAGCCAAAAATATTTTTTAATGCCAAAAATACTAATTACTTTCGTAATGGCAATTGGAATGGTATTAACTCCTATTTATTCATTATCTATGTCACGTCAAATGTTCTATGGATACAAGCTATTTAATGCTCCAAGTTCTTATTTTTTTGATTCTGGACCGCGAGAGTTATTTGTTTCGATCTCTATCTTTCTACCAGTAATAGGTATTGGTATTTATCCGGATTTCGTCCTCTCATTATCAGGTGAGAAGGTCGAAACTATTCTATATAATTATTTTTATAGATAGTTTTCATGAATAAAACAAAAAAAAAGTAATCCTATGACTTTTAAAATTGTTCATTGTACAGTGAAAAAAAAAAAAAAGAAGTCTTTTTTCTTCTCTTAAGTTTTAGTTAAGTAAAAAAAAAAGGTAAAAGAATTAAATTGAATTTTAATCAGACATCTTTGGCTTTTGTTAGAACCTTTTGAATCAAGTAGTGGAGTGATTCAAAAGGTTCTTGACAGCTTACAATAAGTTTTCTTATATATACGCTGTCTTATGTTAGTATTTGGTAGGCTTAGCCTCTTTATTCAATTAGATGTTAATGTAAATGAACCATAACTATGTAAACCTATTCCTAATAGATTGACCCCAAAATAGCATATCCAAATCATAAGAAATCCCATAGAAGCCACAAGTGCGGAATTTACACCTTCAAAATTTGTGTCTGTTCGGGTATGTAAATAAATCGCGAATACGGTCCAAGTAATAAATGCCCAAGTTTCCTTTGGGTCCCAATTCCAATATGATCCCCATGCCTCATTAGCCCATACGGCTCCCGAAAGAATTCCTATGGTTAAAAAGATAAACCCGAGACTAATAATACGATAACTCCAACGATCCAATTGTTGAGTCAATTGATACCTGTAATAATTTTTAGAAGAAAGAAAATAAGTGTTTAATAAAACATTGCTTCTTTCATTCATGTATTGGATTTCGCCAAACGAAAATGACTGATTTAATAAATTATTGTTTTTACCAATAATCTTTATGGCTTTTCGAAATGTAATGACTAGAAGAGCTACTGATAATAATGATCCACATAAAAGAGCTGCATAGCCTAATACCATCATACTTACGTGCATCATTAACCACTGGGATTGGAGAGCAGGCGCTAATATTGCGGATTGATGCATTTTGGTTAAAAGACCCGAAGTGGCAAAGCCTTGGGTAAAAATAGCACTTGGTGCGGTTATTGCGCTTAAATCATTTTTACGCTTTTTAAAATGGGAAACCATATGAATAAGGGAGAAACCCCATGAAAGAAAGATTAATGATTCATATAAATCACTTAATGGGAAATGTCCTGAATAAATCCAACGAGTGACTAATAATCCTGTTATACAGAAAAAGGTAACTATCGTGCCCTTTTCTGATGAATCATATAGTCCTACGACTTCATCGACTAATAAGAATAAGGTTAAAAAATGAATTGTAATTACAATTGAAACGACTGAAAGGGATATATAAGTTAATATATGCTCTAAAGTTGAAAAAATCATAAAAATTATGAAAAAAGCGAGGGTTTCTAGATTTTATGGAATGGAAATCAGGAATTAAATTCATTATAGGACTTATTCTATCTCTTTTAGAAGATACTATGCCGCCACTCGGACTCGAACCGAGATGCTCTAGCACTGCTTCCTAAGAGCAGCGTGTCTACCGATTTCACCATAGCGGCTTGCTCGAAATCATAATAACCCATTTTTTATTCAATCGTCGAGATTGAAGGTGAAGGGGTCAATTCAATGTAAAATGTCAAATTTTTTAGGAAGCATTTAATTTAAATTGATGAATAAAAACTCGTTTAAATAGCAATTTGAAGATTCAAAAAGAATCTTTATTATTTATCGTATCGTTTTATTTAATTATCCTTTTATTTAATATTTAATTATTTCGTCAACAGAGATTTTTTTAGTTTGTGTTTTCCTAAAAGAGAACTCCTCTATTGTAACTAAACTAACTAGTTGCAACTTCAATTCATAGATAAAATTCAACAAAAAAATGTTCTTTATTATTTTAATTTTTTAATGATTCATTTATTCATTCAATTGATAAGCATTCTTTTATAGATTCATAAAAATCATATAAAAGAATGAATAAACGAATGAATAAATATGATTTTTTTAGATCACAATTTCAGTACCACATCCAACGATTTCAAAAGCTTTATGTAATTTGTATAGCTTTGTATTAATTGTTAGGATTTTGCGTTTTAAGGATTTATCAAACCAACTAGATATTGGGTTGTACACGTTACGTTATATAAAAAGTGTTTCGATTCCTGTCATAATTGTACCATACTTCAAAAAAGTATTTCGAATTTCGAATTCTAAAAATATGTCTTGATTCATCTTCTTATACAAACATAGGATTTTTTTAGATCACTTAAAATTGATACATTATTTGTATATCCACTAAATTAGAAAGGGGGTTTTTCTCAATTGGGTTGAAAGCAAGGGAAGGATATATAGTAATTCAGAGAAATAATGATTCATAAAGTTATAAAATTTAAACTTAATGGATTAGTTTCGACAACCCAGTTAAAGCTCTTCTATATTATATAATTATATATGTGCTCCGCTATAGCTATAGTATAAATATAAAAATGATTATTATTTAATTATTTAGTATTATAAATTGAATATTATAAAAATAACAAATTATTATAACACTAACATAACAAATGGGCGATGGGGAAAATAAGAATCCCCACCCCGGAAATGAAAATGAAAAAAAAAAATATATATATATTCAAAAAGGAAAACCTTTGTATCTGATTCGAGTTAAACCAATTCAGATTACTCCAAATTTATTTGTCGTACAAAAAAACTTTTCGAATTACCCGTAGAAAGAGATTTCGCTAATGAAAAAGCTTTCAACGCCGCACAATATCCTTTCTTTTTCCAAACATTTTTTCGAATACGCTTTTTTGATGTAGAAGTACGCTTTTTTGGAACTGCCATTCAAAAAAAGGTTATTCAGTGCTATAGTTGGATGTCAAAGACATCTCAAAATGATCGGTCTCTTTATGTCATTATTTATCTATCTTTATGTCATTATTTATCTATTCCTATAGATTTTCTAGATTAGAATTCTATATATACTACTATACAAATTTCATAAAAAAAAAATAAAATAAATAGAGATGGTAAAATAACAGAAAATGCTTCTATTCTATTCTAGAACAAAAAAAACAAGACTATTTGATTATTAATAGTCATTTTTTCCTTTAATTATTAAATTATATGGAACTATAAAGAAAATATCGGATAGTCTTTCCTACAAGAATAAATTCATTTATTGTAATGGAAGACAATCAATCAGTTCCGCAATGAAAATGAACTAGTTAATAAGTTCGAATAAACAAACTCAAATAGTTCGTTTTTCTTTTATTAAGTCAAGTTCTAGGACATCCTATGATTCATATCAAAATCAAGTACTTTTTGTGGTGGAATTCCTTGTATTTTTGATCGATGTATATAAATTATTGTAGTACGTAATAATAAATAATAATTGATAATATTTAAATAATAATTGATAATATTCAGAAAAATATTACTAAAAAAAAAAAAAAAAAGAATTCTTTTTTTTTTTCATTAGTAACTCGGTGATATTATTTGATTACTTCTAACTTCGAAATTTGAATATTTTTGAAATATGCGAGAAAGATTAAAAAATTAAGACTAGAAAATAGAAAATTCCAGTTAACTTTGTAATATCTTGATTTTTTTTATTGCCCCCTTTCAATCAAAAGAGATAAGAGCCGGTGAATCAGAAACAATTAATTAAGAAAGAATAAGAAAAAAAAGTTTTTATGGAGCATACATATCAATATTCATGGATCATACCTTTTGTCCCACTTCCCATTCCTATTTTAATAGGAATGGGACTCCTACTTTTTCCGACGGCAACAAAAGATCTTCGTCGTATGTGGGCTTTTGCCAATATTTTATTGTTAAGTATAGTTATGATTTTTTCGGTCGATCTGTCTATTCAGCAAATAAATAGAGGTTCTATCTATCAATATGTATGGTCGTGGACTATCAATAATGATTTTTCTTTCGAGCTTGGCTACCTTATTGATTCACTTACCTCTATTATGTCAATATTAATCACTACTGTTGGAATTTTTGTTCTTATTTATAGTGACAATTATATGTCTCATGATCAAGGATATTTGAGATTTTTTGCTTATATGAGTTTGTTCAATACTTCAATGTTGGGATTAGTTACTAGTTCGAATTTGATACAAATTTATATTTTTTGGGAATTAGTTGGAATGTGTTCTTATCTATTAATAGGGTTTTGGTTCACACGACCCGCTGCGACAAACGCTTGTCAAAAAGCGTT